AATAAAGTGCCTGACAAAAGGGTTATCTTGATAGGATAAATTATGTAAATTTTTACCTTTATTATACATCGTAGAATCAAACTACTCTAAGAACATCAAAAATTCCTGTGCATCATACACTAAAGTATAAAAAAGATAAGCTAATCAAGCTAATAGGCTCATACCCTCTTTATGGAAGTCATAATCTTCCTCTTTTTAATTTTATTCAACCCATCATCTCTAGTTTTTTTAATAACCTTAATCACAGGTACTATGATTTCAATTTCTTCAACATCCTGATTGGGGATATGAATAGGTTTAGAAATAAATTTGCTATCCTTTATCCCACTAATTAACAAAAATAAATCTCCTTATGAAACTGAGGCCTCTATAAAGTACTTTCTCATTCAAGCAATAGCCTCAATTTTATTTTTAATTGCCATTTTATCTATGGAAATATGTGATTTTTCAATAAATAATCAGAGATCATACCTAATTTGTAGAGCCTTAATAATAAAGATAGGAGCAGCACCTTTTCATTTTTGGTTCCCAGGAGTCATAGAAGGAATTGACTGAGTAAACTGTTTTATTTTGATGACGTGACAAAAAATTGCCCCATTTATTTTAATTTCATATAAAATAATTAATATTTTAACTATTTTAGTTATTTTCCTATCAACATTAATTGGGTCTGCAGGAGGCTTAAACCAAAATTCTGTACGTAAAGTTATGGCCTATTCCTCCATTAGACATTTAGGTTGAATATTATCTGCAATGTTAATTAGAAACAGTCTATGAGTTATTTACTTTATAGTCTACTCTTTAATAAATATAGCAGTAGTTTATTTATTTCATAGACACTCCATTCACAGAATCTCCCAATCTTATTTTATTAAGCATAATCCTGCACTAAAGTTTACAATAATAATTAGAATGCTGTCTCTAGCAGGCCTACCTCCCTTTCTAGGATTTATACCTAAATGATTAGTAATCCAAAATTTAGCAGGACAAGGTTATTTTTTTATATTATTGTGGATAGTAGTATCCACCCTCCTAACTTTATACTTTTATATGCGAATTATATTTGCCTCATTTATATTCATAGGTCAAGAAGTGAAATGAAATCTAACAAAAAATTCAAATGAGCTAACCAGATTAACTATGATAATCTCGATATTAGGTATTCCTATTACAACTTGAATAATTTTATAGTAAGACTTTATGTTAGACAAACAATTAACCTTCAAAGTTAAAAATATAAGTATGAATCTTATAAGTCTTAGTAGAATCTAAATCTACACCTTTAGAATTGCAGTCTAAAATCATTTTTGAATATAAGACTGGTAAAAGAGGTATCCCTCCTATATAGATTTACAGTCTATCGCCTAAGTCTCGACCATCTTACCTAAATTATGCTTTGGGGTCATAGTATAATATTTAAGATTGCGACGATGGTTATTTTCTACAAATCATAAGGATATTGGAACATTATACCTAATTTTTGGTGCTTGGGCCGGAATAGTTGGTACTGCACTAAGAGTTTTAATTCGCATTGAATTAGGACAGCCCGGATCATTAATTGGGGATGACCAGATTTATAATGTAATTGTCACTGCCCACGCTTTTGTAATAATTTTCTTCATGGTAATGCCCATTATAATTGGTGGTTTCGGGAACTGGCTAGTCCCACTGATACTCGGAGCACCTGACATGGCTTTCCCGCGACTTAATAACATAAGATTTTGACTTCTACCACCCTCTTTTACTTTACTATTAGCTAGAAGTTTAGTAGAAAGAGGAGCAGGAACGGGGTGAACAGTATATCCCCCCCTAGCAGGAGCCATTGCACATGCCGGGGCATCTGTAGATTTAACAATTTTCTCACTTCATCTGGCAGGGGTTTCATCAATTCTGGGTGCAATTAATTTTATTACCACAGTAATTAATATAAAGTCTCCTGGAATAAAACTAGATCAATTACCCTTATTTGTATGGGCAGTAGTAATTACTGCAGTACTCCTACTATTGTCTTTACCAGTTCTTGCTGGTGCTATTACAATACTATTAACCGACCGAAATATTAATACATCATTTTTTGATCCTGCAGGAGGTGGTGACCCAATTTTATATCAACATTTATTCTGGTTTTTTGGGCATCCGGAAGTTTATATTCTTATTCTTCCAGGATTTGGTATAATTTCTCATATCATTGCTCAAGAGAGAGGAAAAAAGGAAACATTTGGAGTCCTAGGGATAATCTATGCCATGGTAGCAATTGGTGTATTAGGATTTGTTGTGTGGGCACATCACATATTTACTGTAGGAATAGACGTAGACACTCGTGCATACTTCACTTCTGCAACAATGGTAATTGCGGTACCTACTGGAATTAAAATTTTTAGTTGGTTAGCTACCCTTCATGGAACACAATTCTCCTACAGCCCATCCTTATTATGGGCATTAGGATTCGTATTTTTATTTACTATTGGTGGATTAACTGGGGTTGTCCTAGCAAATTCATCAATTGATATCGCTCTACATGACACATACTATGTAGTAGCCCATTTTCACTATGTTCTGTCAATAGGTGCAGTGTTTGCAATCATAGGAGGTCTAGTACAATGATTTTCACTATTTACAGGAATAACACTTAATAACCACTTATTAAAGGCCCAATTTTTAATCATATTTATCGGAGTTAACCTTACGTTCTTCCCTCAACATTTTCTAGGATTAAGAGGTATACCCCGACGTTATTCAGATTATCCAGATGCTTACACAGCATGAAATATTATATCTTCTTTAGGAAGAACTATTTCATTAATTGGGGTAATTATGCTTATTTATATTATGTGGGAGGCACTTGTAGCACAACGACAGGTTATAAGAACTCTTAATGTTAATACATCTATTGAATGATACCAAAAGCTCCCTCCGATGGAACATAGCTATGCTGAACTACCAATCTTATTAAAGTTTTAGTGTGGCAGAAAAGTGCCATGGATTTAAGCTCCATTCATAAAGGGTATCCTTTCATTAAAAATGGCAACATGAGCTGAATTAAACTTTCAAGATGCTGCATCACCAATAATAGAACAATTACACTACTTTCATGATCACACCATAATAGTACTAGTTATCATTACAGTTCTAGTGGCTTATATTATAGGAGCAATATTTATTAACATCAATATCAATCGAAACTTACTTGATGGACAAAAAATCGAAACTGCTTGAACTATTTTACCAGTATTTGTGTTAGTAATCATTGCTCTACCATCATTACGATTACTTTATCTTCTGGATGAAGTAAGTGAGCCATCAATTACTTTAAAAACAGTAGGGCATCAATGATACTGAAGCTATGAATACTCAGATTTCAAACATGTAGAATTCGATTCATATATAATTCCTTACAATGAAATAATACCAAATGGGTTTCGACTCTTAGAGGTAGATAATCGAACAACATTACCGATACAAACACAAGTTCGTATCTTAATTACAGCAGCAGATGTATTACATTCATGAACCGTTCCGGCCTTAGGAATTAAGGTCGATGCCACCCCCGGTCGATTAAACCAAACCAGATTTTTTATTAATCGACCGGGTTTATTTTTTGGTCAATGTTCAGAAATTTGTGGTGCAAATCACAGATTTATGCCAATCATGATTGAAAGAATTAATATTAAATCATTTATTAATTGAATTCAGAACATAAGTGATGCATCATTAGGTGACTGAAAGTAAGTGTTGGTCTCTTAAACCAAATTATAGTAAAATAACGAAATACTCCTAATGAAGGAATTAGTTAAAAAATAACATTAACTTGTCAGATTAAAATTACTAAACATTAGTATTCCTTAATCCCTCAAATAGCTCCAATAATATGAATTTTACTATTTATTTTTTTTTCCTTAATACTTATAATGATGGCTACATTAAATTACTATACCTACACCCCGAAAATAGCAACTATTAAGGGTATAAAAAAGATTAACATAAAAAAAAATAATTGATTATGATAACAAACCTTTTTTCTGTATTTGACCCTGCCACTTCATTACTAAACTTGTCAATCAATTGAATATCCACAATAATCGGAATTTTAATATTACCCATAATATTCTGATTAATCCCAACACGAATATCTGTTATTTGAACAACAATCTATAACACACTCCACAATGAATTTAAAACATTGCTAGGCTCAACTGGAATAAATGGTACAACATTTATTTTCATTTCAGTATTCTCATTAATCCTATTTAATAATTTTATAGGGTTATTCCCGTATATTTTTACAAGCACTAGCCACCTTGCTTTCACATTAACTTTATCTTTACCATTATGACTAAGATTTATAATTTACGGTTGATTAAACCATACTCAACATATATTTGCCCATCTGGTACCTCAAGGTACCCCAGCTATCTTAATACCGTTTATAGTGTGTATTGAAACGATTAGAAACTTGATTCGTCCTGGAACATTGGCTGTGCGATTGGCAGCTAACATAATTGCTGGTCACCTCCTAATAACACTATTAGGGGGCACAGGACCTTCATTATCGTATCCCATTTTATCTCTTCTTCTATTAACTCAAATTGCATTACTTATATTAGAATCCGCAGTTTCCATTATTCAGTCTTATGTATTTGCGGTACTTAGAACTTTATACTCCAGAGAAGTAAACTAATGTCCACCCACAACAATCATCCATATCATCTAGTTGACCAAAGACCTTGACCATTAACAGGAGCAATCGGAGCCATAATAATAACAACGGGGATAGTTAAATGATTCCACACCTTCAACAATGACCTGTTACTAATCAGCACATCAGTATTAATTTTAACAATAATTCAATGATGGCGAGATGTTACTCGAGAGGGGACATATCAAGGACTTCATACCCATCCTGTAGTTATTGGACTACGATGGGGGATAATTTTATTCATTACATCTGAAGTACTATTTTTCGTTTCATTCTTCTGAGCATATTTTCACAGCAGCTTATCTCCCACTGTAGAGATTGGTAGTATATGGCCTCCAAAGGGAATCTCCCCATTTGACCCAATATCTATTCCTATATTAAACACATCTATTCTACTAGCTTCAGGAGTAACAGTAACTTGGGCACATCATAGATTAATAGAAGGTAACCAGCCTCAAACAACTCAGGGGTTGTTTTTTACAGTATTACTAGGAATTTATTTTACTATTCTTCAAGCATATGAATATATTGAAGCACCATTTACTATCGCTGACTCTGTATACGGATCTACATTTTTTATAGCAACAGGATTCCATGGGATTCATGTAATTATTGGAACAATATTCTTGTCCGCATGTCTCTTCCGCCATCTATTAATACATTTTTCCGCTTCACACCACTTTGGTTTTGAAGCTGCTGCATGATACTGACATTTCGTAGACGTGGTATGACTATTCCTATACATCTCGATTTACTGATGAGGTAGATACTTACCTAATATAATAGTATATTTGACTTCCAATCAAAAAGTCTGAAAAATTCAGGGTAAGTAATTAACTTGATAATTATAACTAGAATGGTATTAATCACAATTACAACAATCATTATAATACTAGCATCCCTACTCTCAAAAAAAAGAATTATTGATCGGGAAAAGAGATCCCCCTTCGAATGTGGTTTCGACCCATTTAATAAATCACGAATCCCATTTTCATTACGATTCTTCTTAATCGCCGTAATTTTTTTAATTTTTGATGTAGAAATCGCAATTTTGCTACCTATGATCGAAAGTATGCCCACATCGGGCGTAGGTTCTTGAAGAATAGTATCATGTATTTTCATTGTAATTTTATTAGTAGGGCTATACCACGAATGAAATCAAGGAGCACTAGAATGATCTAGATAGGATAGTAGTTAAGTATAACATTTGATTTGCATTCAAAAGGTGTTGGTTATTCAACTTATCTTAAGTAAGAAGCGAATATTGCAATCAGTTTCGACCTGATCACCTTGATGTTAAATCATCCTTACTTATTTAGTTGAAGCCAAAAAGAGGCACACCACTGTTAATGGTGAAAATGAAAATTTATTTCCAACTAAAAGAACATGATGAACAAAATGAAGCTGCTAACTTCAATTTTTAGCGGTTAAATTCCGTTTATGTTCTTATTTGTGTAGTTTATAAAAACATTACATTTTCATTGTAAAAATAAAAGGAATCTTTTCATAAATATTTAAGGGCCATGAGGCCTTCATAACAGCTTCAATGTCATGCTTTAAATAAGCTACTTAAATAAATAAAAAATAAAATCACTAGCCATACAAAAAATATAAATATATAAGACTTAAAATAATTATTTTGGTATGATTGAGTAAAAATTGTTATTCCCTTAAATATATAAAATAGCCCTTGAGAACCAAAATATTCACACCAACCCTGGTCGAATCTTTTCAAGTAACTCTTTCCTGAATAAATAGGATAAATGTACACACCACGAGTTCTAATATAAGGTATAAATCATATTCTACCAAGAAAAAAAGAAGTAAAAATTATAGATAAAGAAATCAAAGAAGAAGTGTAGTGCGACATAGATACTTGATACCCAAAAAAAGACCCTAAAAAACTCACAATTAATGCCAACAATTTGTAAAATAAAGGTAAGCACACTATGTCTGGAACACTAAATAAAACCCATCTTAACAATCTACCACCTACAACTGCTATTATTACCATAAATAATATCCCCTTCAGTATAAACCAACCATCATCAGAAATACCATTACACCCCTGATAATTAAAAGAACCTCTTATTACATAATAAATCAAACGAAAAGTATAGCAAGCTGTTAAACCAGTAGAAAAAAAATAAAAGATGAATCTAATAATATTTAAATTAGATAATATACATATCTCTAAAATAAGATCCTTAGAGTAAAATCCAGCCAAAAAGGGAAACCCACATAAAGCTAAATTAGATACTATGAAACAACTTGAAGTTAAAGGAAAAAACATTACTAATCTACCTATATAACGAATATCCTGACAATCACCTAAATTATGAATAATAACCCCGGCACATATAAATAATAAAGCCTTAAACAATGCATGAGTTAATAAGTGAAAGAATGCTAATTGAGCATAACCCATAGATAAAATTCTTATCATAAGACCTAATTGACTTAAAGTAGACAAAGCAATAATTTTTTTTAAGTCAAATTCATAATTAGCACCAATACCAGACATAAATATAGTTATTCCGCCAATGAAAAGAAGGTACTTGCCTATATCACTACCAACTAAAAGTCTATTAAAACGAATCATTAAATAAACCCCAGCAGTAACTAAAGTTGAAGAGTGGACTAAAGATGACACCGGAGTAGGAGCTGCTATGGCAGCAGGTAATCAAGAAGAAAAAGGAATCTGAGCACTCTTAGTCATAGCAGCAAATATTATTAAAACAGAAATAATAACACCTTCCAAATCACTCACTATATAGTATAAATAAAATACATAATTTCAACTACCATAATTTAATATTCAAGCAATGCCCAATAAAAAAGCGACATCCCCTAAACGGTTAGAAAGTACCGTCAGTATTCCTGCTCTATAAGATTTAAAATTCTGATAATAAATCACTAATAAATAAGAAATTAAGCCTAGACCATCTCAACCCAATAAAATTGAAATTATATTAGGTCTAATAATCAAAAAAATTATTGACAAAACAAATATCAAGACAAGTAAAATAAAACGACTAATAAATGGATCACCTTCTATATAATTGTGTCTATAAAAAATCACCATACTAGAGATAAAGCAAACAAACCCCATGAAGAGAAGAGATATATAATCCAAAATTAATGTCATAACTACATTTATTGAATTAATAGAGACAACTTCCCATTCAATAAAATAAGCTGTACTGGTCAAACAAAAATAAGTACCTAAAAATAAGTTGATTAAAGAAAAAATAAATAAAAAAACGGATCTGATAAAACAAATATTTAGACGTCAATTAATGACCTAAAGTAAAATTTTACATCATTGACACCACAAATCAATATTTTTATTAAACTATTTAGGTAATTAACATAACCAATTAAAAAACAAATCAATTTTTAAAATAATATAATTCAAAGGAAACCAATGTAACAATAAAAGTAAATATTCACGATTAACTCCAGAATTGCATCTATATAAGGAAGAAAATAAAATACCATGTTGAGTGTAGCTATATATATATAAAGTATAGGCAGCACTAAAAAAAGAAAGGAAAATAATAGAAATTATAGTTACCCATCTTCAACTCAAAATACTATTAAGTAAACTAATTTCTCCTAATAAATTTATACTAGGGGGTGCTGCTATATTACATGAACTCAATAAAAATCACCATAAGCACATACTAGGTATAAGGTTAATGAGACCCTTGTTAATAAAAAAACTTCGACTCCCTAAACGCTCATATCTAATATTAGCCAAACAAAATAAACCGGAAGAGCATAAGCCGTGAGCTAACATGAGTATATAGGAACCTCTTAAACCTCAATAAGTCATAGGTATTAACCCAGCCAAAACAATTCCTATATGAGCAACAGAGGAATATGCAATTAATGATTTTAAATCTACCTGACATAAACAAACTAATCTAACAATAACACCACCGACCAAACAAACCCCCATTCAAACAAAATTAAATTTAACACCTAGGTAAGACAGAAATGAAAAAACACGTAATAACCCGTACCCACCTAACTTCAAAAGCACCCCAGCCAAAATTATTGAACCAGAAATAGGTGCTTCCACATGTGCCTTAGGAAGTCATAAATGAAAAATAAATATGGGCATTTTAACCAAAAAAGCCATAAGTAAGGCTAAATATATATAAATACCAAAAGAGTAGTCCTGAATAAACAAAAACATTACCAAATTAAGTGTGTTAAATGAATAATACAAATTAAAAATAGCTACTAAAAGAGGAAGAGAGGCCAACAGAGTATAAAACAACAAATAGGTCCCCGCTTGCACCCGTTCAGGTTGATACCCCCAACCTAAAATTAAAAAAAATGTAGGAATCAAAGAACTTTCAAAAAACAGGTAAAACATAAACAAATTTGTTCTTATAAAAGTAAAAACTAAAAATAACAACAAAAATAAAATCATCATTAAAAAGAAGTTAACAAAATTACCATTCACATAGATAGAAGAACTAGCAAGTAGTATTAGACAACAAATTCAAAATCTAAGAAAAATCAGACCATAACTTAAAACATCATAGCCAAAATACATACTCATGTTGCAGAAAGAAAAAACTATAAAACCTTCCACTAAAAATAAAAAAGAAACAAAAAATAATATAGAACTAATAACTCAGTAATTTAAACAAAAACAAAGAGGGATCAACAGAAAAATAAAAAAAATAAACTTTAACATTGAAGTATACTAAAAGATCTAAAATAATCATTACCGTGTCTACGAATCATAGAAACAAGAATACCTAATCCTAATGCCCCTTCACAAACAACAAAAGTCAAAAAATAAATTAAAAAAAAAAGTTCAAAATAGAAAAGTAAAACAAAAAAAATATAAAAAAACAACCCAAGAACAATAAATTCTAAACTCAAAAGGGTTGAAAGTAAATGCTTACGTTTAGAAACAAAAGACCACAATCCTCTAAAAATAAAAAATATAAAAACATAATCATAAAATAATAACATTAGTTTATGTAGTTTATAAAAACATTGGTCTTGTAAACCAAAAAAGAGTAAATACTCCTTAAACTTTGAGTTTTACCCCAAACCAAATCAGAGAAAAATATCACATACTTATCTTTAATCCCCAAAATTAAAATTTTAATTAAACTACTCTCTGCAATCAGACAAATTTTATCTGTAATTTTAATAATTATAAATAGAATAATATTCTCATATATGAGTCACCCCATGAATATGGGGGTCACCCTATTATTACAAACTTTAATGATAACCATTTTAATAGGGGTAATATCATACACCTCTTGATTCTCGTATATTTTATTTCTGGTATTTTTAGGGGGGATATTAGTTTTGTTTATTTACATAACAAGAATTGCATCAAATGAACTTTTTAAAAAAAGTATATATACTATTACCATTGTTGGTATAATAATAATCACCTTTATGGTAGCCTTAATGATTCTAGACCCGTTCATAATTACAAACCCAATCATAAGTGAGGCCGGGACAGGAATAATAAAAATAATTCTAAGCCCTCTTTATAATAATCCCTCATCATGAATTACAATTTTTATAGTATTATATTTATTTTTAACCTTGATTGTAATTGTAATAATTACTAAATTTAACAGTGGACCATTGCGGCCTATAAACTAATGAATAAGCCATTACGTATTCAACACCCTTTATTTAAAATTGCAAACAACGCTTTAATTGATTTACCAACTCCATCTAACATCTCTATTTGATGAAACTTTGGCTCCTTGTTGGGTTTATGCTTAATAATTCAGATTTTAACCGGATTATTTTTAGCCATACACTATACAGCAAATATTGATATAGCATTTTATAGAGTTAATCATATTTGTCGAGATGTAAACTATGGATGAATTTTACGAACTTTACACGCAAATGGGGCATCATTCTTCTTTATTTGTATTTATCTACATATTGGACGAAATATTTATTATGGTTCATATAACTATATTCACACGTGAAGAGTGGGCGTGGTAATCCTTTTTTTAGTTATAGCTACCGCATTCATGGGGTACGTTTTACCATGAGGTCAAATATCATTTTGAGGGGCAACTGTTATTACAAACCTACTATCAGCTATCCCATATTTAGGAACAATCCTTGTACAATGAGTATGAGGTGGATTTGCTGTTGATAATGCAACACTTACACGATTTTTCACTTTTCATTTTGTTTTACCCTTTATTGTAGCAGCTGCTACAATAGTTCACCTCTTATTTCTCCATCAAACAGGGTCAAATAACCCGATTGGGGTAAATAGCGACAGAGATAAAATCCCATTCCATCCCTATTTTACCTGAAAAGACATTCTTGGATTTCTAGTAATAACAGTAATATTAATTATACTTTCTTTAATTAATCCATACCTACTAGGAGATCCAGATAATTTTATTCCAGCAAATCCTCTAGTGACACCTGTTCATATTCAACCCGAATGGTACTTCTTGTTTGCATATGCAATTTTACGTTCAATCCCTAATAAATTAGGAGGGGTGATTGCTTTAGTAATATCCATCGCTATTCTATTTGTTATACCAATAATGAAAAGTAATTTTCGAGGTTTACAATTTTACCCTATTAACCAATTTCTATTCTGGTCCATAGTATCAATTGTAATATTATTAACATGAATTGGGGCTCGTCCAGTTGAAGACCCATACATTATTACAGGGCAAATTCTCACAGTATTATATTTCATATTTTATGTAATTCACCCAATGACTATAAAGATTTGAGATAAGATTTTACATTAACTAATAAGCTTTTAGAAGCAAGTATTTTGAAAGTACCAGAAAAGGTATAAACGCCTTATTAGTTTTACTAAAAATTGTACATTAAATTAAAAGGGAAATAATTACAATTTTCAACCCGGAAAAAAAAATTAAGTAGTTTAAAGATACAGGTAAAAATCTTTTTCAAGCCAAATATATTAACTTATCATAACGGTAACGCGGAAGTGTGCCACGAACCCAAATGAATATAAAGGATATCATTACAACCTTTAAAATAAAAAAAAAATAATAAAAATCACCTCCTAAAAATAAAATAACAAAGAGCATGCTCATAAAAAGAATTCTTGCATATTCAGCCATAAAAATCAATGCAAAACCGCCTCTTCTATATTCAATATTAAATCCAGAAACCAACTCAGACTCACCTTCCGCAAAATCAAAAGGAGTGCGATTCGTTTCTGCCAAACTCGAGGCAAACCAAACAATCATAAGAGGAAACGTAATAAAAATGAATCATAAAACTCTTTGATATAAATAAAAATTACAAAGATTATAACCGTTAGACAAAATAATAAATGAAATTAAAATTAACGCTAATCTGACCTCATAAGAAATAGTTTGAGCTACGGCCCGAAGACCACCCAATAAGGCATAGAGGGAGTTAGAGGACCAGCCAGCAACCATAACTGTGTAAACTCCAACTCTAGTACAACAAAGAAAAAATAAAAGACCGAGGTCAAAACTAAAAAGACCAAAATAAGAAGGGGTAATTGATCAAACTAATAAAGAAATAAATAATCTAAATACGGGAGAAAAATAATAGGGAAGATAATTGGATACAAAAGGAAAGGTTTGTTCCTTACTAAATAATTTAATAGCATCCGAAAAGGGTTGCACTACCCCACAATAACCAACCTTATTAGGACCCTTACGAATCTGAATAAATCCCAAAACCTTACGCTCAAGTAATGTTAAAAAGGCTACACCAACTAAAACACAAATAAATAAAATCAAAGATTCAAGCATTATCAACACTATATCATTAAGCTGCAAGTACTACCTGTAAGATCACCTTACATTTATGAATTCTAAATTCATTGCACTTTTCTGCCAAAATAGTTAATGGTATCCAGCATAAAAAAATTATTTCACAACTTTGGTCCTTTCGTACTAAAAGTTGAAATAAATTGGAGATAGAAACCGACCTGGCTTAAACCGGTCTGAACTCAGATCATGTAAGAGTTTAAAGGTCGAACAGACCTATAAATTAAGCGGCTACACCTAACTATCATCTTAATCCAACATCGAGGTCGCAAACTTTCTCGTAAATATGAACTCTGGGAGAAAATTACGCTGTTATCCCTAAGGTAACTTAATCTAGTAATCAGTAATACCGGATCATAAATTCATAAATCAATGTTAATAAAATAAAAAAGTTAATTATATATTCTTGTCACCCCAACATAATATGTACTTAAATAAATACACTAATATAAATATAATCAAATAAAAACATATAAAGATCTATAGGGTCTTCTCGTCTACCAATATTATTTTAGCTTTTTGACTAAAAAATTAAATTTTAAAACAAATAAAACAAGACAGTCAGTTCCTCGTTAAACCTTTCATTCCAGCCCTCTATTAAAAGACTAATGATTATGCTACCTTTGCACGGTCAGTGTACCGCGGCCGTTAAATTAATCACTGGGCAGGTCAGACCTTAAATTAAATTCTAAAGGACATGTTTTTGTTAAACAGGCGAGAACTATATTTGCCGAGTTCCTCATTTTATCATAAATGAACAAAATTTATAAACATTTTATTATACTAATTTAATCATTATTTCCTAAAATATATTAATTATTATAGTATTTTAATATGATACTAAAATAAAAAAAATCATATAGTAAAAAAAATAAATTATAACACACTTCCTAATGATGGATAATTATAACCCTACAAAAATTAAATAATTACAAGATTTATAGTTTAATATAGAGCTTATCCCCTATAATTTTTTATCTTTTAAATAAAAATTAATGAAATATAATTTTTAAATAAAAGAACTAAATTAAATTTATTTATTAAAAAACTAGATACCTTCAAAACCGAATAGAATTTCTCACCTAACCCATATTCATAATAATTATGAAACATTAACTAAAATAAAAAGTTAGCTCTTTTGAAATCGAGAAAATAAAATAAATTAATATATTTGATTAACCCTGATACAAAAGGTACTGCAATTAAAGCATACTTATTCAAAATTAATTTTTCAGTATATTTCACCTATTCCTTCACAGTACTAATTTACTATAACAATAATTATTTTTCTTTAATATACTAAACGAAAAGATATTTCTGACAAGTAAAATAAATAAAAAAAGTAAGATAAAAGTTATCAAATCAAACCGAGTTGCACGATTAAATCTTCAGTGTAAATGAAAAGCTTACTTCCAAGCTCTAATTTGATTTACTTTCTAGAGACACCTTCCGGTACCTCTACTATGTTACGACTTATCTTATTTTAAAATAAGAGCGACGGGCGATGTGTGCATATTTTAGAGCTAAAGTCAAAATATTTAGAAAATAATTTTACTTTTAAATCCACCTTCATTATGTTAATAGTAACAAATAAATCCGTATAAATAAATTTATTGTAACCCATCTCTACTTACCCATAAATTGCACCTTGACCTGACATCTTATATTATGTATATCTTGAATATTAACTCTAAAAAGATATTCTGATGACGGAGGTATACAAAATGAATACAAAGATAAGTAATTTTTCATCGTGGAATATCAATTACAGGACAGGTTCCTCTAAAAAGAATAAAATACCGCCAAATTCTTTGGGTTTCAAGAACATAACTACTACTACCCAGGTTAATATTTACATTTAAAATAAAAGGGTATCTAATCCTTGTCTTTAAAATAAATTTCGTAGCTTAAATTAAAACCACTAACAATAAAATTAAAATTTCACCTAAAAATCTTAAATTTAAGGAAAAATAAATCTAACTACTAAACCAAAAATATTCACTTAATCCTTACGTATAACCGCGGTGGCTGGCACGATTTTAACCGGAAATATACAAATTGCTATTTCCAACTTGAATTGAGAAAATAATATCTACCACTACTCTAAAAAATATTAAAAATACTTAGTATATGATGCAATCAAATAGTGAATACTATAGCAAGAATAAAACTTTAATGAAAAAAAAAAGTAACGTTATCAAGCCCTATAAAACAATAAATAAAAGTATAGAAAATATAAATAGCACGAATTTTTAAATGATTTTCCCCCCCTCCTTTTTTTATATCAAGGAGGGGGTCATTCTCCTTAATATTTAAATAAAAAAAAATTAGTTTTTATTACCATTATTTTAATAGAATAAATATTTGTAATACAATAAATTAGTAAAATTAAGAAATAATGATTGGTACGATAGATTTATTTAAAGGTGCTATATTTATTAGATTAATAAATACTTATATTAATATAAATATATTATATATTATATATAAAAAATTTAATTAATAAAATTAAGAAATAATGATTGGTACGATAGATTTATTTAAAGGTGCTATATTTATTAGATTAATAAATACTTATATTAATATAAATATATTATATATTATATATAAAAAATTTAATTAATAAAATTAAGAAATAATGATTGGTACGATAGATTTATTTAAAGGTGCTATATTTATTAGATTAATAAATACTTATATTAATATAAATATATTATATATTATATATAAAAAATTTAATTAATAAAATTAAGAAATAATGATTGGTACGATAGATTTATTTAAAGGTGCTATATTTATTAGATTAATAAATACTTATATTAATAACAATATTGATAATTATATAATTTTTTTTAGTGAAATTATTATTACACCACTACACCATATTGTAAAATGGGGGTTGTAATTAACAATAAATGATTATATAAAAATTTCCTATTTTTTTTTATATAAAAA